AAAAAGCCTTTTTTTTGATATCGTTTTCCAACCCTCTTGATTTGATCTGAGGTGCGAAGAGAAACATCTCTTTTTTATGACTTCCACTTATCGATCCCGGCCCGGAAAAGTGACCGACCAGGGCCCTATTGATGAATGGAAAGGATTTATGAGCCCTAGCCCTTGTAAGCCCACACCTGTGTAGAGTAGATCGTTCAACACCTGCGGCACAAACCCATTTTTACCTATTGGTCCTAGTATCATAGGCGACCGAACGGCCGCCCCCTAATTACTAGACCGACCTGCTATAATAATTCCATAAACACCTAGCGAAGATATGGCAAACAAATAAAGTAGCCCTATGTTCGGATCTGACAATACCATACCATAATCAAAAGGTACAACGGCCCGAGCGACCAGACTTAACATAAATGTAGCCACTGGAATGGAATAAGATAAGAATCTCTGGAGATCTTTCCTCATAAAATAAAGGGGGTTTCGTCATTGCCTGCTGCGCATAAAACATAAATCAAGCTTGTGCCTTGCCAAACAAACTATTGACCAGTACCATCAGCTGAAGCAAAGGCATTAAGGGCAGGGGCACAGCCACCATAGACAGAGGTTACAGTAGTGGCATAGCCAGCACCAGTAACAAGACCAGTCAACCCACCAGCATAACTCTCAGTATCAGTAGCAGCATAGGAAGCAAGGGTAGATCCAGTCGAAAGACCAGTAGCATTAGTAGCTAAGACGGGTACTTTTTAAGTTAAGCATAACCAGTACTGTAGCATATTAAGTGCCCATAATCATACCTATAAGCAAAGGCAGAGACAGTAGCATAGGCGGCATAAACTAGGGTTGTAGAACTTTGATTTTCAAGTTCTTGCTTATTCATACCCACATCAAGTAGTGTATCCAGTACCAGATCCTTTTGAATTGAAGTACCATACGCACCACCAATAGTATCAGCAGCAGCTGGAGCATATTGCTAGAGCAGCAGGGCTAAAAGTGCCTGCTAAGAGCCATACCTCTGCCCCAAAACCAAGAGAGAGACTCTTCCTTTATCTACGATGCTAGTTATTGCACCTATTGATATTCGACTGGGCGATAGGAAAAGTGGGACTTTCACAAAGGAGGTTTGTGGAGAAGTTGCTTGAGTTGTTTGGCATGAGCAAGGCAAAGCCGGTGAAAACACCATTCGCACCTCACTTGTTGTTGTCTTCCGAACAATCCCAAAGTAGGAAGAGGAAAATTAGATGATGGATCGAGTTCCTTGTGGGAAGCTTGATCTTTGCCATGGTATGTACTAGACCGGATATTGCTTATTCGGTTGGTGTTCTAAGTCGGTTTATGGCGAATCCGGGTAAAGCTGGCCGCCAAGTGGGTCCTTCGTTATTTGAGAGGCACAAGTGGTTATTCAATATATAGCAAAAGTTCGGAACCCATGCATGTTTTTTTGATGAAAATTTTGCTCGACAAAAGGGGGTCAACTACGGGTTATGTATTTCGGTTTGGGAATGGTCCAATTAGTTGGATGTCAAAGCCTCCTTCGGACCATCATGAATAGGGGCGTTGTCGACTACCGAGGCCGAGTATATGGCGTTGACGGAAGCTTGCAAGGAAGCGGTTTGGCTTCCAATGCGTGAGATCGGACTCTAAACCCATGAATTTATCTTGTGATAGCATGAGTGTTGTTTGGCCAAGAACACGGTTTCTCACAAGAGGACAAAGCATATTGCGGTTCAATTTCATTACATCCGTGAATGAAGAAGGTGCGGTTGTTGAAGGTGGGAACCAAGGAGAACTTAGCGGACATGCTAACGAGGTTCAAGTAGAGAAGCGAGTCGACCAACATAGATATTATTTGACCGGCCAGCCGTTTGAATACTTCATATTTTTATGCCCTTGAAATTACACCTCTCTACGCCCACCCTGACGCTACGCATCAGCCTGATCGTTCCGTCCTCTAACAAAAAAAAGATTTTGAGTATCCGACTTGCTGAAGCAAACCCCGTAGCTACTTGTACTAAAAAACAAGGGTGGTCGTAGATCACTAATATGGGTTGCATTCCTTCCATGTTGGTTGCACTCACCATCCGGAATATCACCCACTTCTACATTAACTCGGCCCTCAATTCAATCGGAGAAAGACCACATGAAGGTGCTTCCAATCCGTTTCCATCAACAACTGTAGCTGCAATTCCCGTGTGCCTGCTGACATCAAACTCATATAACACCTTATTTACGGCAGTCTTATCTTCGGCTATATTTTAAGCATTCAAAACATTTGTAGCACCAAGATGCTTTTCTGCTATAACAGCAACTTCATCTACATTTATTCCAGCTACTGCATGATTATCCTCTGGATTAATACCACCTTGTATAGGATTGGCATGATTATTCTAATTGTCTACCTTTTTTGGGAGGTATTTTAACTTAACCCATTGCTTCCGAGGTTTCGAAGGTATCTCAGGAATAAAAACGTTGCTCTTGTCCGCAAATTTAAAATTATCCAAATGTT